ATCACTTATCGTTACTCTTATGGGACGAAATCCTTTTCACTTAGTAGAATTTAGCCCTTGACCTTTAACCGGATCAATAGGAGCCTTATTTTTAACTTCTGGTTTAGCCGGTTGATTACACGGTTATTCTATTTTAACTATAGTTTTAGGTTTAATTTTAGTCGGATTAACAATAGTTCAATGGTGACGAGATATTATTCGAGAAGCTACATTTCAGGGATTTCATACAATACAGGTATCAAAGGGATTGCGCTGAGGCATAATTTTATTTATTGTATCTGAAATTTGTTTTTTCTTTGCTTTCTTTTGGGCATATTTTCATAGAAGACTAGCGCCTAGTTTAGAACTAGGTTCTTGTTGACCTCCCTCTGGAATTGTTCCTTTAAATCCTTTTGAAATTCCTTTATTAAACACAGGAGTTTTACTTGCTTCTGGAGTTACGGTTACTTGAGCACATCATAGATTAATGGAAGGAGATCGTCCAAATGGGATTCAAGGTCTAGCAAGTACTGTAATTTTAGGGGTATACTTTACTTTTCTGCAGGGAAGAGAATACAATGAGGCTACTTTTACAATCGCAGATGGAGCATATGGATCCAGTTTTTTTGTTGCGACAGGATTCCATGGTTTACATGTTTTGATTGGAAGAACCTTTCTTCTTGTGTGTTTAGTACGAACTTTATTTCAACATTTTTCTACAGGACATCATTTTGGATTTGAGGCAGCTGCTTGATATTGACATTTTGTAGATGTTGTATGATTATTTCTTTATTTATCTATTTATTGATGAGGATCTTAAATTAATAAAGTATCTAATATAATTTGATTAGTATTAAAAATGTCTTAGATGACTGAGCATTAAGTGTTAGATTTTTAATCTAAAAACGGCAAGATAAAATATGCCTCTGAGAACAAGTAGTATTTAGACTTAATACTTTAATATAAAAGATTTGATTTGCATTCAACAAATAGGCTTTATAGCGGCTTTTAGGTCAAATATTTTGTACAAAAAGCGAGAAATTTGCGTGCGGTTTCGGCCCGTAAGTTGGAGGTGTAAGTCCTTTTTTGTATTTTTATATAAATGAAAGCCAAAATAGCGGTGCCTAGCTGTTAATTAGGAGAATGTAATTATAACTTACTCATTTAGCTTAAATTAGTACTACGCCGGATGAACGGAAATCATTGATGTTGATTGATATGAGATTGAATTATTTCTGGTACTATTTTTATGTTAAGAACATTTTGAGCTAGAATTAGTGCATTAATTTTGTCTATTATTGTTATATGTTTAGGCTGAGTTTTATCTAAACGAACAGTCAGTGACCGGGAAAAGGAATCTCCATTTGAGTGTGGTTTTGATCCTATTAAATCGGCACGATTGCCTTTTTCCCTTCGTTTTTTTTTACTTGCTATTATTTTTTTGATTTTTGATGTGGAAATTGTGCTGTTGTTTCCAATTTTAGTAGAGATATCTAGAGGATTTAGAATTATTCTAATACTAGGTATATTTATGTTTTTAATAATTTTAATTATTGGTTTATTTCATGAATGAAATGAAGGATCTTTAGATTGAGCTCAATAATAGAAAAAACTTGGAGTAAAGCAGGGCTGCTAACTTTGTTTTGGGTAATTCAATTTTATCCTTTTTCTTATGTTTTCAGCACTTCCATTTAGTTATATATTTTTTTTTATAATTATCTTTGGATCTTTGTTTTCAATATCTTCATGTCATTGATTGGGTATTTGAGCAGGTTTAGAAATTAATTTAATTGGGTTTTTACCCCTACTAGTTTATCAAAAAAGAATATCAGAAAGAGAATCGGCAGTAAAATACTTTGTGGTACAAGCGTTAGGATCTAGTCTTTTAATTTTTGGAAGTTTGAGTGGATACAATTTATCTTTCTCTTGGGAGAGATTAAATTTTGTAGAAAATCTCTCGTATTTAAGGTTATTAGTTATTGGCAGAAGTCTAGTTATAAAAATAGGTATATTTCCTTTTCATTTTTGGTTTCCAAGAGTTATAGCAGGACTACCATGGTTATCTTGTCTTTTACTAACTACCTGACAAAAAGTAGCCCCTCTTTTTTTAATTAGCTCATTGTTTGAATTAAATGAGATACATTGATTTTTTCTGATGTTTTGCTTAGCAAGTGTTGGTTCTAGCCTAATTGGAGGTATTGGGGGCTTAAATCAAACTCAAATCCGGGCTTTACTTGCCTACTCATCAATTGGTCATTTAGGCTGAATTACTTTTGCCTTAATTCATAGAAACTGGGCTATAAAAGTTTATTTAAGAATTTATATTTTGATTTCATTTTGTATTTTTTTAAGTTTATGACATATAAATTTAGGTGGTATTAAAAATTTAAATAATTTGGTTTTTTCTAATTATTTCGGTTTTAGTATAATAATTATATTACTTTCATTAGGAGGACTACCTCCACTACTAGGATTTATCTCAAAATGAAATGTAATTATAGCTTCGGTATCTCTATCGTCATGATTTTTTATCTTTTTACTCATTCTTGGGTCGTTAACTAGTTTATTCTATTATTTAAATTTGTTTTTTTCACTATTTTTTAACTGATTAAAAAAAGCAGGATTAAATGCAACTGGACTAAAAAGCGAAAATAAATTAGTAGTATTTAGTTTGTTGCTTAATGTCTTAGGAGGTTTTGTTTTTGTCTTAGGAAATCTTGTATGAGGAATATAAATTTATGCGTTGATTATTTTCTACGAACCATAAAGACATTGGAACTTTATATATTTTGTTTGGTATGTGATCTGGACTAGTTGGTACTGCACTTAGACTTCTAATTCGAGCTGAATTAGGACAACCTGGTGCTCTTTTAGGAGACGATCAACTTTATAATGTAATTGTTACTGCTCATGCTTTCGTTATAATTTTTTTTTTAGTTATGCCAATAATAATTGGGGGATTCGGGAACTGATTAGTTCCTTTAATATTAGGGGCACCGGATATGGCTTTTCCACGACTTAATAATATAAGTTTTTGATTATTACCACCTGCTCTTCTTTTATTATTATCTTCGGCTGCTGTAGAAAGAGGAGCCGGAACAGGCTGAACAGTATATCCTCCATTAGCAGGAAACTTAGCTCATGCTGGGGGTTCTGTTGATTTAGCAATTTTTTCACTTCACTTAGCAGGTGCCTCTTCTATTTTAGGTGCTGTAAATTTTATTACAACTATTATTAATATACGATGACGAGGGATGCAATTTGAACGATTACCTTTATTTGTTTGATCAGTAAAAATTACAGCTATTCTTTTACTTTTATCACTTCCAGTATTAGCAGGTGCTATTACAATATTATTAACAGATCGAAATTTTAATACCGCGTTTTTTGACCCTGCGGGAGGTGGAGATCCTATTCTTTATCAACATTTATTCTGATTTTTTGGGCATCCTGAAGTTTATATTTTAATTCTTCCTGGATTTGGAATAATTTCTCATATTGTAAGACATTATTCTTCAAAGAAAGAGACTTTTGGAACTCTTGGTATAATTTATGCTATGTTAGCCATTGGTCTTTTAGGTTTTATTGTATGAGCTCACCACATATTTACTGTAGGAATAGATGTGGATACTCGAGCTTATTTTACAGCAGCTACAATAATTATTGCTGTACCTACTGGAATTAAAATTTTTAGTTGACTTGCTACTATTCACGGATCTAAGATTAAATATGAAACTCCTATGTTATGAGCATTGGGTTTTATTTTCCTATTTACTGTGGGTGGTTTAACAGGAATTGTTTTATCTAATTGTTCTTTAGATATTATGCTACACGATACATACTATGTAGTTGCTCATTTTCATTATGTATTATCAATGGGTGCTGTCTTTGCTTTATTTGCAGCTTTTAATTACTGATTTCCTTTAATGAGTGGTGTTACACTTCATGCTCGATGAACTAAAGCACATTTTTATATTATATTTATTGGTGTTAATATTACTTTCTTTCCTCAACACTTTTTAGGTTTAAGTGGAATACCACGACGATATTCAGATTATCCTGATTGTTACACAAAATGAAATGTAATTTCTTCTATTGGATCTATAATTTCTTTTGTAGCAGTACTATATTTTATGGTTATTGTTTGAGAAGCATTAGTTTCACAACGAAGTGTTATTTGAAGAACACACCTTAGAACTGCTCTAGAATGAGATAATATTCTTCCTACAGATTTCCATAATGCAGCTGAAACCGGGGCACTAGTTGCTAACTAACAGAAATTTATGTTACTAAGATATGAGTCTATGAAGACAATGAGGATTTCAAGATGCTGCATCTCCGTTAATAGAGGAACTTATTTTTTTTCATGATCATGCAATGATGATTTTAGTTATAATTCTTACTTTAGTATGCTATGCTGCTTTTTCATTAATAGTAAATAATTTAACTTGTCGTTCTCTAGTTGAGGGGCAAGAAATTGAAACTATTTGAACTATTATTCCTGCTGTTATTCTGGTATTCCTAGCTTTACCATCTTTACGTTTATTATATCTTTTAGATGAGGTTGGTGACTGTGGTGTTACTGTAAAAACAGTTGGTCATCAGTGATATTGAAGTTACGAATACTCAGATTTTTTAGATATTGAGTTTGATTCATATATGGTTCCCACTGATGATCTAGAGTTTGGCGATTTTCGATTGCTAGAAGTTGATCATCGAGTAGTTTTACCTACACAAACAGATGTTCGAGTTCTTGTCACATCTGCAGATGTAATTCATTCATGAGCAATTCCTTCTTTAGGAATTAAAGCAGACGCTATTCCAGGGCGTTTAAATCAAATTAGTTTTTACGTAAAATATCCTGGAGTATTTTATGGTCAATGTTCAGAAATTTGTGGAGCCAACCACTCTTTTATACCTATTGTATTAGAAGCCATTCCTCTTAAAAATTTTATAGAATGAGTAGTTAATGTTTCTGAGTAAGTTTAATTAAAGAATTAGTTAAACTATAATGTTAGATTGTCAGTCTTTTGTTACTAATATAACTTAGTATTCTTTAATGCCTCAATTATCTCCACTAAATTGAATTTTCTTATTTTTATTATTTTGATTAGCTGTTTTAACTATTTCTGTTCTGATTTGATGATCTAGAAATACCTTTTTTAAGCCAGAGCATTTAGAAGAATCTAAAACTCAGGAAAATAAGTGAAATTGATAAGAATGCTTGTAGACATTTTTTCTTCTTTTGATGACAACAACCAAGTTTTTATGTCTTTGTATGTTTTAATATGAATTTTTTCTTTAGTAACAATTCTTATCTTCAGCTCTAATTATTGAGTAGTTACACCACGATGAATAGTTTTAATTAGAGTTTTTAAAGAGACTGTTAGAGCCCAGATTTTTCGGTCCTTTGGTTTAAACCTGGGGGGTTTTATCAATGTAGTCAGAGCACTATTTCTATTTTTAATTTTTATAAATTTAAGTGGTTTAGTCCCTTATGTTTTTAGACCTACTAGACATTTAGCTATTTCATTATCTCTTGGTCTTCCTTTATGGGCTTCTCTTATTATTTCTGGGGTATTTTTTAATCCAAGATCTGTAGTTGCCAGATTATTGCCCATAGGTGCACCAGCTGCTTTAAATCCTTTTTTAGTAGTTATTGAAACAGTAAGAATCATGGTTCGACCAATTACTCTGTCTGTACGACTTACTGCAAATATAAGAGCCGGGCATATTGTTTTAACACTTATTGGAAATTATCTGACAGCTAGTTTTTTTATATCTTCTATTTTTTCTATAATTTTTTTGATTTTAATTCAGATTTTTTATACAATTTTTGAATTTGGAATTGCAGTTATTCAAGCTTATATTTTTTGTTTATTAATTACTCTTTATTCAGATGAGCACCCTCATTAATTTAATTATTTATTACTTTAGTAACAAGCTAGTAAATTGTAAAAGAATCATTATTCATTTTTGGGGTATGAACCCAATAGCTTTAGTTTTAGCTTATTTTACATAAATTTGTTGAGAAAAATTAATTCCGTTAATGGATCTACAGTCCATCGCTTATTACTCAGCCATCAAACAAGCAACTCACTAGAAATTTCAGTTTCTTTTCCGAATTTGCAATTCAGTGTTTTATATAAACTATAGCAGGTCAAGACTTAAAAATATTTTTTTATTTCGAGCTTTGAAGGCTCATAGTTTATTTAACTTAAAGTCTTACCAGGAGGACTTGAACCTCTCCTAAGAAATCAAAATTCTTTGTGCCCTAACACCGCTTTGTAATATATTTACCTATTTTAAATTTTATTAATCTTTCTGCTTGGAAGGCAACTGTACTACTTCATACTCAAAAGGCTATTTCTAATAAAAACTATTTTATTCCTTTAGAATGAAAATCTAATGTGCAATATTTAACACCATAGAAACTCTATAATCTAATTAAGCAATGATTTCTAAAAAACTCGAGGTTTAAAGAAAATCATATTTCCTTTAAATTATAATAAAGCTTGGCTCTGACTTAAAAATATAACAAGAACAAAAAAATACACATGGTTTTTTTTGAGAGAGGTGAGGTGAAAAAGTTTAATATATAAAAATAGAAACTTTTTATGTATTAACTTTTTAAAGTATTATAGAAGATACAATGCTTTGCAACGTCCCACTAACACCAGTGTTTAATATTAATAAAGGATGAAAGTCTGTATTAGATTAGTTTTAGTTCAGATTTGGTTAACTTGGTGCCAGCATCCGCGGTTACACCAAGGAATCAAGTTATATTTGTAGGGTAAAAAGACAGTTAGGTAGATTAAAAGTTCTGTTATTCTTTATTTAGAGGTGGAATTCGAGCATAAAGATATATTTCAATAAGATCTAAGTTATACTGAATCTGTGATAGTCTTGAGGGAAACTGGGATTAGATATCCCATTATTCTTGACTGTAAATTAATTTCGTTTACCAGAGTACTATGAATAAATATAATTTAAAACTCAAAGGGCTTGGCGGTGCTTTAGACCACTCAGGGGAACCTGTCTCGTAATCGACAATCCACGATACACCTAACCTTTTTTAGTTTACCAGTATGTATACCGTCGTCGTCAGGTAACTTTCAAAAAGAAAAAAGTTAGCAACAACAAATTATAATTTTAAACGTCAGATCAAGGTGCAGCTAATAAAAAGGTGAAGATGGGTTACAATTAAAATTTATAATACGAATTTAAATCTGAAATATTTGGTTTTTTGAAGGCGGACTTGAAAGTAAAATTCATAAGATAAATCTTTTGAATACGGCTCTGAAGCGTGCACACATCGCCCGTCGCTCTCGTTGAGAAATGAGATAAGTCGTAACATAGTAGGGGTAATGGAAATTGTCCCTGGATAGATGTAGCATAAATTAATGCATTTCACTTACACTGAAAACATACTTTTGTATAAGTCATCTTTAACAAAGAACTTCGAGTATAAAAATTATATAATTTTATTATAGATAGAAACATCTTTTAACATAGTAAAGGTGATTAAAGTTTTGTATATATTTAACTCTTAAATAAGTACCGTGAGGGAATATTTTAAATTTTATCCTAGTAGTAATTAATTTACGTACCTTTTGTATCATGGTTTAGCTAGATTTAAATTTTAATTATAAAAATCTCGAAATCTAATGGGCTATCTTTAGCTATTATTTTAGTAAAATATAAATTGATTGTTGCAAAACTCTTTTTAAAGCTAAAGATAGAAATGAAATTTTATTCGTATTAGATGATAGCTAGTTTCTGTAGAAAAGTATAGAAGTACTAAATTTTAATAGCAAGCCTAAAAGTTTTTTTGGGCTCGCTTGTAAAAATTTTAGATTATTGAGGATAAGCTCGATAATTATTAGGAATTAATACATCAATTTTTTTTAAATTTAGGCTTGAAATTAGCCAAAATATAAAATTTGTTATAAATTATTAAGCATTAATATAAAAATTTATATGTTATTATGAACACAGATAAAACTTACTAATTTTTGTAAGTTTATTTAATGCTAAAATGAGTATTTGTAAATGTATAATAATCTTAATATTATAAAAATTAAGATACTATATATTATTAAAAAACTAAATCTTAAAAAGGAATTCAGCAAAACTATACTCTGCCTGTTTATCAAAAACATGGCTCTTTGTTAACAAAATATAAGGAGTCGGACCTGCCCAGTGATAAGAATTTAACGGCCGCGGTACTCTGACCGTGCAAAGGTAGCATAATCATTTGCCCTATAATTGAGGGCTGGAATGAATGGTTTGACAAGAGTAATACTGTCTCTTTAAGATTTCCCAAAATTTAATTTATAGGTCAAGAATCCTAGATAAAATTAAAAGACAAGAAGACCCTATCGAGCTTTAAAAAAGAGTATGAAATAAAGTTAATATATTATTATATTTAAAGTCATCTAATATTTTGGTTGGGGCGACTAAGGAACATTTAAAGCTTCTTATTTTATTTTAAAACTGATGAGTTTTGATCCAGTAAATTTACTGATTAAAAAAATTAGTTACCGTAGGGATAACAGCATAATCTCTCTTAAGAGCTCATATCGAAAGAGAGGTTTGTGACCTCGATGTTGGACTAGAATATCCTGAAGATGCAGAAGTCTTTAAGGGTTGGTCTGTTCGACCATTAAAATTCTACATGATCTGAGTTCAGACCGGCGTGAGCCAGGTCAGTTTCTATCTTTAATTTCTAATTTTAAGTTTAGTACGAAAGGACCAACTTAAAACAAAGTTTGTATGCGAATAGATAAATTATAATTCGAATATAAATATATACCTAAATTTTATTAAATAATTCTACTGTTGTAGTATATAAAGATGGCAGAAAAGTGCATTAGATTTAAGCTCTAAATATAAAGATTAATATCTTTTCTTTATACTTTAAATTGAACATAATTTATTTAATTTTATAAAATATATAAAGATGGCAGAAAAGTGCATTAGATTTAGGATCTAAATATAAAGACAAAAATCTTTTCTTTATAATGTATCTTACTTTAATTTCCTCCTTATTTGCTTATATCTGTATTTTGTTAGCAGTTGCTTTTTTTACTCTTCTAGAACGTAAAGGACTTAGGTATATCCAGATTCGTAAAGGGCCAAACAAAGTAGGAATTGCGGGGCTTCCTCAACCGCTTGCTGATGCTGCTAAACTATTAACTAAAGAAATTGCAAAACCAACAATAGCTAATTACTCTCCATATTTTATTGCTCCAGTATTTAGTTTTATTTTAGCACTTCTCCTTTGACAGCTTTATCCTAGAAATTATTCCTTAGGTTATTTTAAATGAGGAATTTTATTTTTTATATGTATTTCAGGATTAAATGTTTACGGAACACTTCTTGCAGGCTGATCATCTAATTCAAAATATGCGTTATTAGGAAGTTTACGGGCAATTGCACAAACAATTTCATATGAAGTAAGAATAGCTTTAGTTCTTTTATTCCCTTTATTTCTTGTCGGAACTTTTAATTTTTTTGAAATTAGAGAAGCACAAGAACTAATTTGACTAACTTTTTTGATAATCCCAGTTTCCTTCATATGATTTGTAACCTGTATTGCAGAAACAAATCGTGCTCCATTTGATTTTGCTGAAGGAGAATCAGAAATTGTTTCTGGATTCAATATTGAATATGGTGCTGCTGGATTTGCTTTAATTTTCTTAGCAGAATATGCTAATATTTTAGTAATAAGATTATTTTCTGCTATGTTATTTTTTGGTGGAAATTCAATTATCTTTCTAGAAAGAGATATTGGACTTATGTTAAAAGTGCTTTTTTTTGCATTTGTTTTTATTTGAGTTCGAGGTACTTATCCTCGTTTTCGATATGATTTATTAATAAGATTAACTTGAAAAGGATTTTTGCCGGTTGCACTTTCTTTTTTAATGTTGGTAGCATCATTAGCTTATTACATATACTTTTAACGAAATTGTAGTTTAAAAAATACTAGCATTGGAAGCTAGAGATTAGGTAATAAATCCTACGTTTCGAACTATGACAGCCGTAATTATTTTAGCACTTTCTTTATCAAGAATCTTAATATTCCCTCTTATGGCCCAACCGCTTAGTCTTGGATTAGCTATTATAATTTCAACATTATTAATGTGCTGTTTAAGAGCTATATTTTTATCATCCTGATATGCCTATATTTTATTTTTGATTTATGTGGGAGGATTACTTGTAATATTTGCATACGTAGCAGCTTTATCTCCTAATGTCTTGTTCACAGGCAGTGGATCATTTTTTTTATTTATTTTAGCATTATTTCCGGCCATTTGTATTTTTTGATCTAAATATCATATTGATTATGGAACGCTTTTAAATTTTTCCCAAGCCCCTCAACTAAAGTACATAAAAACATACGGGGTAGAATTAGTGTCACCTGAAATAATTTCCGTACTAATTGGATTAGGTTTAATTTTGCTAGTTAATTTAGTAGTAGTTGTTAAAATTTGTTATTATCAACAAGCCTCTTTACGCCCATTTAAAAATTAATATATTATATGCGTAGAGCTATTCGAAAAACTCACCCTGTATTAAAAGTGATAAATGGAGCACTTGTTGATCTACCTGCTCCAAGCAATCTATCTATTTGATGAAATTTTGGTTCTTTATTAGGCTTATGTTTAGGTATTCAAATTGTAACGGGTTTATTTTTAGCTATACACTATACATCTCATATCGATTTGGCTTTTAGATCAGTTATCCATATTAGACGGGATGTAACTTATGGTTGACTTTTACGAGCAATTCATGCTAATGGAGGATCCTGATTTTTTATTTGTATTTATTTTCATGTAGGTCGAGGAATATATTATGGTTCGTATTTAGCTCAACATACCTGAAATACTGGAGTAATTTTGTTATTTCTAACAATAGGAACAGCCTTTCTTGGCTATGTTTTGCCGTGAGGACAAATATCATTCTGAGGAGCTACTGTAATTACTAATTTATTATCTGCTATTCCGTATATAGGAACAATACTAGTAGAGTGAATTTGGGGGGGGTTTGCTATTGACAATGCCACTTTAACTCGATTTTATGCTCTTCATTTTTTGCTACCATTTGCTATTATAGGCTTAGTAATTCTTCACCTTCTATTTCTTCATGAAACAGGATCAAATAATCCATTAGGTCTTAATAGAGACGGTGAAAAAGTTCCATTTCATACCTATTATACCTTTAAAGATCTAGTTGGTTTTGTTATTATACTAGCGATATTAGCTTTATTAGTTTTATTTTCTCCACAAATATTAACTGATCCAGAAAACTTTATTCCAGCTAACCCATTAGTTACTCCCATCCATATTCAACCTGAATGGTATTTCTTATTTGCTTACGCAATTTTACGTTCAATTCCTAATAAACTTGGAGGTGTAATTGGATTAGTTGGATCAATTGTTATTTTATTTATTTTACCCATTACCCATTTAGGTAAATTTCGATCTCTTGCTTTTTATCCTATTAATCAGTTTTTATTTTGATTTTTTGTTGGAATTTTTTTAATTCTGACATGGATTGGTGCCTGCCCTGTAGAGGCTCCCTATGAGCAAATTGGTCAAGTATTTACAGCTCTATATTTTATTTATTTTATTATTAGTCCTTTAACTCAACTTATATGAGATAAACTTTTAGACTATTAAGACCAATAATTATGGTTATTATTCCTGGGGAAATATTTGTCTTGAAAACAAATTAAAAGTGTTCGATTCACTTAGTAACCTAGTAATAAGAAGATAAACTTCAGCCTTTGGCTTACAAGACCAATGCTCTATGTTGAGCTATTATTACAATTTTTTAAAGATATGAGAACATTTTATTTAACTTTAATTAGTACTTTAGGTTTTATAATAGCATTACTGGCTTTATCCTTACAATATAAGCACCTTTTAAGAATTTTACTTAGTTTGGAAGCAGCTACAATAAATATTTTTATTATAATATTTTCAGTTTCTAATAATATTTCTTTTAGTGGACAAACATCTTTAATCCTAATTACCCTTGGGGCTTGCGAAGCAAGCCTAGGCTTATCTATTTTGGTTTCTATAATCCGATCCCAAGGAAATGACTACGTTTCAAGTTTTTCGTCACAAAAATGTTAGGTCTTATTATTTCTAGAAGACTTATTATTTTTTTGCCTAAGAATAATTTATCTTGATATCTAAAAATATGAGCTTTGAGCTTAATTAGCTTGCTTTCCTTAATTCACCTCTATAATCCATTTTGAAGTATAGAAAGACTTAATTCTATTATAAATCAGGATTCTATATCTACAATTTTAATTTCTTTAACTTTCTGAATCTCTTTAATAATAATAATAGCAAGCCAAAAAAGTATTAAAATTTCTAAGAATAATCAAGAATTATTTTCTAGATTAGTCCTTCTTTTAAATCTAATTTTAATTATTACTTTTTCCCTTTCCAGTATTATATATTTTTATTTCTTTTTTGAGGCTTCTCTTATCCCTACTCTATTATTAATTTTAGGCTGAGGTTATCAACCTGAACGTCTTCAGGCAGGTATATATATAATAATTTATACTGTAGCCGCTTCACTTCCTTTATTACTTTTAATTTTATGATCAATTCAAGAAATATATTCTTCAAATATACTTATATCATCAATGTTCCGAAAAACTCTAATTGATTTTGATTTCTTATGAACTTGAAATTTCTTTACTATTTTGATTTTTAGAGCATTTCTAGTTAAATTACCTATATTTTCAGTTCATCTATGATTACCAAAAGCACATGTAGAAGCTCCAGTAGCAGGATCTATAATTTTAGCAGCTATTTTATTAAAGCTAGGAGGATATGGTATTCTCCGAGCTCATCAATATTTTAATTTTTATACTTCATATTCTTCTATCTTTCTATTTTCCTTAGCTTTGTGAGGTGGGGTTTTGACTAGAATTATTTGTTTTCGTCAAATCGACTTAAAATCCTTAATTGCTTACTCATCAGTAGGACATATATCCTTAATACTAGCAGGTGCCTTTTCAAATACCTCATGGGGTTGAAGTGGTGCATTAGTTTTAATGGTTTCCCATGCTTTTTGTTCATCAGCTTTATTTGCCTTAGCAAATTTAAATTATGAAAAAAGTCATACACGAAGTCTATTTTTAAGAAAAGGAATACTTATATTTCTTCCTACCTTATCTTTGTGATGATTTTTATTTTGTGCAATAAATATAGCAGCCCCACCAAGAATTAATTTACTAGGTGAAATCTTTATTTTTCCAGCCACACTATTTAGTTCAACATTTTACTTTTTTCCCCTGGGTATAATAAGTTTTCTAGCAGCTCTATATAGAATATATCTTTTTGCTTGCAGTCAGCACGGCAGAAGTCCTAACTATATTAATCCCTTTGCTAATTTTAAAATACCAGAACTCACTATATTATTTTTACATTGATTACCAGCCAACCTATTAATTATTAAGAGCGAATTAATTCATTTGTGAATCTAAATAGATTAGGTTAGTTTAGCTAAAATACCAGTTTGTGGGTCTGGAGAGAAAACTAAGGTTTTACTTAATCATGTATCTTAAGTTAAAATCATCTTCCATTAGCTCTTTATTTCTTATAGCTTATAGAATTTTAATTTTTCCTATTACCTGCTATTTTATTATGACCCAAAATAGTTTTCTAATTGAATGAGAAATTATTCATTTAAGTTCCTGTATAATAACTTTTACTTTTATTCTTGATATAATTAGATTAAGTTTTAGTAACGTTGTCTGTTTAATTTCAGCTTGTGTAATAATATTTTCATCAAGATATATAGCACACGATATATATCTAAAACGATTTACATTACTAGTAATACTCTTTGTACTATCAATAAATTTACTTGTTTTTATTCCAAGACTACCAGCTCTTTTATTAGGATGAGATGGATTGGGTATTGTTTCATTTGTCTTAGTAATCTATTACCAAAACACAAAATCTCTAAATGCAGGAATAATTACTATCTTAGCAAATCGAATCGGTGACGTAATAATCTTGCTTTCCATCGGTATTTTAGTTTTACAAGGACACTGGATTATTACCCTTATATCAGATTTTTACTTATCAGGTTTAGTAGTCTTTGCAATTCTTATTGCCGGTATAACAAAAAGTGCCCAAATTCCATTTTCAGCATGACTACCAGCAGCAATAGCAGCACCTACACCTGTTTCGGCCTTAGTTCACTCTTCTACTCTTGTAACAGCAGGAGTTTTTTTGATTATCCGTTTTTTTCCTTTTTTAAATACTTTAGAAATATTTAAACCATGTTTACTATTTGTTTCAGTTTTAACCTTGCTTATAGCGGGTATTGGAGCCAACTATGAGAATGATTTAAAAAAAGTAATTGCTCTTTCAACCCTAAGACAACTGGGAGTAATAATGATAAGCTTAGGTTTAAATATAGTTCACTTATCCCTGTTTCATTTGTACACTCATGCTCTCTTTAAGGCACTTCTTTTTATATGTGCGGGAATAATTATCCATAATAGATTTAATAACCAAGATCTTCGTTTTATAGGAGGAATTTCAAAACAGGCTCCGCTTACAGTAGCTTCTATAAATATTGCCAACTTGTCTCTATGCGGAGCTCCATTTTTAAGTGGATTTTATTCTAAAGATCTGATTTTAGAAATTTCATTGTTTAACCCAACTAGTGCTATTATAGTATTTCTTATTTTTATTGCTACGGGTATAACAGCAGCATATTCTTTACGACTTTCTTTTTGTTCATTATGGGGAATGCCAAAAAACACTACATTTCATCAAAAACAAGAAAAAGATCCCTATATTAACTGATCAACTACAATTTTAACTTTAGCAGCCATTATAGCTGGATTCTTTCTTCAAACAATTTTTTTAGATTTTAATCCAACCCCATTTATCTTACCCCCTATATATAAATTTTTGACTATTTTTGTTTTAAGTTTAGGAATTTTTTTTGCATTAATAATTTGAAATTCTAATTTATTTCCAAAAAAAATAAATAAAATAAAGTTTTTCTTTACCACAATATGATTTCTAGCTCCAATTTCATCTCAACCACTTACGAAATTCTCTATACTTTTAGGGGGAAATCTTATAAAATCTGTTGACCAAGGATGACTAGAAATTTTAGGGGGTCAAGGAGTACTTTTTCTATCTAGATCATTTTCAATTAGAAATCAAAAAATTCAAATAAAAACCTTTAATTTCTTTATTTCCATAAGACTTCTTTTTCTATGTTTATTTGTTATAATTAGCTTCTTATCTTAATCAATTCTGATAGCTTACACTCTTAGAGCATAGCACTGAAGATGCTAAGGAGGCAATTATGCC